CGCATTTCATGTAACAGGCTTGTATGGTCCCGGAATATGGGTGTCCGATCCTTATGGACTAACAGGAAAAGTACAATCTGTAAGTCCAGCATGGGGCGTAGAAGGCTTTGATCCCTTTTTTCCAGGAGGAATAGCCTCTCATCATATTGCAGCGGGGACATTGGGCATATTGGCAGGCCTATTCCACCTTAGTGTCCGTCCGCCTCAACGTCTATACAAAGGATTACGTATGGGCAATATTGAAACCGTTCTTTCTAGTAGTATCGCCGCCGTCTTTTTTGCAGCTTTTGTTGTTGCTGGAACGATGTGGTATGGTTCAGCAACTACTCCGATTGAATTATTTGGTCCCACTCGTTATCAATGGGATCAGGGATACTTTCAGCAAGAAATATATCGAAGAGTAAGTGCTGGGCTAGCCGAAAATCAAAGTTTATCAGAAGCTTGGTCGAAAATTCCTGAGAAATTGGCTTTTTATGATTACATTGGCAATAATCCGGCAAAAGGAGGATTATTTAGAGCGGGCTCAATGGACAACGGCGATGGAATAGCTGTTGGGTGGTTAGGACACCCTATTTTTAGAGATAAAGAAGGGCGTGAACTCTTTGTACGTCGTATGCCTACCTTTTTTGAAACATTTCCAGTCGTTTTAATAGATGGGGACGGAATTGTTAGAGCTGACGTTCCTTTTAGAAGAGCGGAATCTAAGTATAGCGTTGAACAAGTAGGCGTAACTGTTGAGTTTTATGGCGGCGAACTCAACGGAGTCAGTTATAGCGATCCACCTACTGTGAAAAAATATGCTAGACGTGCTCAATTGGGTGAAATTTTCGAATTAGATCGTGCTACGTTGAAATCTGATGGCGTTTTTCGTAGTAGTCCAAGGGGTTGGTTTACTTTCGGACATGCCTCCTTTGCCCTACTCTTCTTCTTCGGACACATTTGGCATGGGGCTAGAACCCTGTTCAGAGATGTTTTTGCTGGTATTGACCCAGACTTGGATGCTCAAGTAGAATTTGGAGCATTCCAAAAACTTGGAGATCCAACTACAAGAAGACAGGGAGTCTAATACAACATTGCTTTCTTTTTTTTGCCTCTATTTTTTTATAGGATACTAGAAAAATCTTAATTTGAATCACCGCCCCTCCTTTTTTTTACTCTTTTTATCATTATCGGGAAAATAATCCCAAGTAAGCAGGTATGGAAGCTATAATTGTAAACCACAATCGAATCTATGGAAGCATTGGTTTATACATTTCTATTAGTCTCGACTCTCGGGATAATTTTTTTCGCTATCTTTTTTCGGGAACCTCCTAAAGTTCCCACTAAAAAGGTGAAATGATTTTTCATTATCTCAATTGAAGTAATGAGCCTTCTGGTATTGGAAGGCTCATTACTTCAACTAGTCTCCGTGTTCCTCGAAGGGATCTCTTAGTTGTTGAGAGGGTTGCCCAAAAGCGGTATATAAAGCGTACCCGGTAAAGCTTACAAGTAAACCAGATATAAAGATGGCGACTAGGGTTGCTATTTCCATTATTATAAAATTTCAAGATCACATACGGGTCAATCAATCGTTTATATTATTATAACCGGAATGGTATACAAAGTCAATAGATCTCAATGAATACAATCAGATTTATGGCTACACAAACCGTTGAGGGTAGTTCTAGATCTCGTCCAAAACCTACTACCGTGGGGGCTTTATTGAAACCATTGAATTCGGAATATGGTAAAGTAGCTCCCGGATGGGGAACTACTCCTTTGATGGGAGTTGCAATGGCTTTATTTGCAATATTCCTATGTATTATTTTGGAAATTTACAATTCTTCTGTTTTACTGGATGGAATTTCAATGAATTAAATCCACAAGAAAATGAAATTCAAAAGAACCAGGAACAGGAAGTTCTAGTCTTTCAATAGAATACAAAATGAATTTTTCGGGTCCCGAATTCTATTTCTAACCCCCCTTTTGGTAGTTCAATCGCGGAATTTTTTTCTGTCTGTACTTCCGGAATATGAGTGTGTGACTTGTTATAATTGATCCTATTGATAATACAGAAAATGAGTCTGTCATCTTATCATGATGGAGATGGTTCTACCTCGTCGGATATTCATACTGGTATCTGGAACACGGAATATATAAAATATATCAATCAAGAAATATTTGAACTATGATTCATATTTAATATTCAGACCTCTCGATCGGATTCAAAAAAATTTTCTTTTCAAAGACAGAATTTAGAAGTTATAAATCGAAAGATTTTTCTTCTTTCAAACTCCTGTTTATGCCTATTTTGTTTAATCAACAGACAATTTTTTTTGTATTTTTAGTCATTATACCTATCCTATTGATTGAATAAGCGATGATCCAGTGGTTCTTACTCAAGGAATCTTTGGGCTTAGCTTTGGGGTTTTATTGAATCATCGTGGTTCTAGTATGAATCTGGGGTTTCAATCGATTCTATAGGGTCTTAACAAGAGAAATTCCTATTAATGATAAAAAA